TAAGTTCAGGGACTTGAGAATGGAACAAAAGACGGGGAGACTAAACCGTCTTCCGAAAAGAGATGCAGCTATGTTGAAGAGACAATTATCTCGTTTGCAAACATATCTGGGCGGGATTCAATATATGACGGAATTGCCTGATATTGTAATCATAGTTGAGCAGCAAGAAGAATATACGGCTCTTCGGGAGTGTATCACTTTGGGAATTCCAACAATTTGTTTAATTGATACAAATTGTGATCCCGATCTCGCAGATATTTCGATTCCAGCAAATGATGACGCTCTAGCTTCAATTCGATTAATTCTTAACAAATTAGTCTTCGCAATTTGCGAGGGTCGTTCTAGCTATATACGAAATCCGTGATTAATAATTAATAATAAGATAAATAAATTATTCTAGTTTTGAACTCCATAGATATCGATTTATGGAGTCGGTTATTATTTCCGAATTGCACAAAAGAGATAAAAAACAGACTGTGTCGATATTGTGTGATTCGTTTCGTTGGTATCAAAAATATACAAGTTGAGTGGTCAAGTTTAAAAGGAAGGGGTTTCATCAAAATAATTCTTTATTATTTTAAGTTATATTTCTATCAGAGGACAATATGAATGTTATATCATGTTCCATCAACACACTAATGGGGTTATATGATATCTCTAGTGTGGAAGTCGGCCAGCATTTCTATTGGCAAATAGGGGGTTTCCAAGTCCATGCCCAAGTACTTCTTACTTCTTGGGTTGTAATTGCTATCTTATTAGGTTCTGCCGTTATCGCTGTTCGGAATCCACAAACTATTCCAACTGACGGTCAAAATTTCTTCGAATATGTTCTTGAATTCATTCGAGACGTGAGCAAAACGCAGATTGGAGAAGAGTACGGCCCATGGGTTCCTTTTATTGGAACTATGTTTCTATTTATTTTTGTTTCTAATTGGTCGGGTGCTCTTTTACCTTGGAAAATCATAGAATTACCTCATGGAGAGTTAGCCGCACCCACGAATGATATAAATACTACTGTTGCTTTAGCTTTACTCACGTCAGTAGCATATTTCTATGCGGGTCTTTCAAAAAAAGGATTAAGGTATTTTAGTAAATACATTCAACCAACTCCAATTCTTTTACCCATTAACATTTTAGAAGATTTCACAAAACCCTTGTCACTTAGTTTTCGACTTTTCGGGAATATATTAGCCGATGAATTAGTAGTTGTTGTTCTTGTTTCTTTAGTCCCTTTAGTAGTTCCTATACCTGTGATGTTCCTTGGATTATTTACAAGTGGGATTCAAGCTCTTATTTTTGCAACTTTAGCTGCGGCTTATATAGGCGAATCCATGGAGGGTCATCATTGACGAGTTTTTGAAATAGTCTAGTCTTTTTTTTTTTTGTAACTTAAACTTAGTCCGTCCGTCCAATCAAGCAATGAATGCGGAACTCAACAAGATAATTTGTTTATGCTTAGGCAACATATATTAAATATACAAGGATCAAGAGTTATAGCAAAAAAGATTCAGCTATTAGTAAATGAATTCTAAAGTCTAATAAAAAAAAGGAAAGAGATCGAAAAGATCTTTTTCCTAAAATCCGGATTTTGTCCATTTTGAGTTATTTATATCATATCTCCCTCCAATGAAAATTATCTCTTTATATGAATTATTTTGTTTATTATTCAATTTAAATATTTTGAGTCCTATATTGAATAGAAATTTTTGTGGTATCAATATTATGGGGGTTGAGTTTAAAAAGTATGTTCTATAGAATGATTCCCATTTCCGTTGATTTCATACGTTCAATTCAATGATTGACCAAAATCCAATTTTTATAAATAATAAATTGCATGAACTTAGCTCAATTAAATACTGTTTGTTATTTTTGATTTCTATGCAATGATTCGGTCTAATGAATTCATTAATTTAGATTAGGTCCATCTCAGATAATGATAAAAAAAGGAAGGGACGAATTTACAACAAACGAGATTCAAAAAAAACATTTTTTTAGGAAAGGGGTTAGAATTAGGTATATGTAAATTAATGGCTATACACTAACTCTTGCGCATCTTTTAAAGAAAAATTTAAGAATCCGATTGAATCTAAGATAGGAGTAGGGTAGTCGGTTTCCATTATAGAAGAAAGACGCGTATATGTGATATTAGATATTAACTAGTTATATATGAACTCAAGATAGATCTAATCTATCGCATCAGACTGTTGTGAATTTAGATAGGGATTCCAATAGGAGTTCTTCTGTTTCTTTCGTCTTTGATTCGAAATTGAATCAATAAAATAAATAAATAGATGAAATAAAGACAAATAATGGTTTGGAAAACAGAAGTGGACGAATAAAGGGTGTATGTATGGATTCACAAAAATCTTTTGGATAGGAACTAAAAAAGAGATATGGAAATAGTTCTTTCTGAGAGTTCAATAATCAATATTATTACTTCAATTTTCAATTCGAAGTTTTTAGTTACTTCAGCTGGTTGAATCTTAGCGACGTAATAATTAAGTCAAAACTCATTGGATGATTGTATCATTAACCATTTCTTTATTTTGGTGCGAGGAACTTTTATCATGAATCCATTGATTTCTGCCGCTTCCGTTATTGCTGCTGGGTTAGCTGTCGGACTTGCTTCTATTGGACCTGGGGTTGGTCAAGGTACTGCTGCGGGCCAAGCTGTAGAAGGTATTGCAAGACAGCCCGAAGCGGAGGGAAAAATACGAGGTACTTTATTGCTTAGTTTGGCTTTTATGGAAGCCTTAACAATTTACGGTCTGGTTGTAGCATTGGCCCTTTTATTTGCTAATCCCTTTGTTTAATCCTATAAAGATGAGAAGTCTTTCTTTTTTATGGATTAAGACTTACTCCTTGCTTTTTCAAAGTATATCAAGATTTCACTCCTACAATTACTTATTCGTTGGACAATAATCTATGGGAAGGATTAATTTGAGGATGAGGAATTACCGCACCGATTCGCTTTCTTCCTTCCCCCTTTTCTTAGTTCAAAGGAAGCCTTTTTTTATTCAAGGAGTATTTCAACAAATGAGGTTTTTCGCTATTGACATGAGATTTGGTCCCTAATTCAAATAATTATCATTATTTTTGGGAATTTTTTTTTTTCAATTGAAAAAAAAAATAAATCAATTTCTATGGAAATAGAATCTAGTTTTGATTCTTTATAGGTAAATTAATAAAATAAATACTCAAAATAAATAAAAAATCAATAATATACAGGAAAAATAGAAAAAGAATTGAAAGTGATATAATACAAAAAGGGACAGAGTTCTTTTTTTTTAGTCCAACTAAAAGAAAATAGGAGATCATATGAAAAATGTAACCGATTCTTTCGTTTCCTTGGGTCACTGGCCATCCGCCGGGAGTTTCGGGTTTAATACCGATATTTTTGCAACAAATCCAATAAATCTAAGCGTAGTGCTTGGTGTATTGATCTTTTTTGGAAAGGGAGTGTGTGCGAGTTGTTTATTTCAAGAATAGGCTGGATCCACCCAGCTGCACTTTTTTTTTTAGAACTAGCAAAGAGTGTATGATCCCGCGAATTACTTCTGAATAAATTCAAAAATCATATTTGAGAACCATAGCATTTCGTGATTCATTCATTGGTATATCGACTCTGATTCTCTATTAACCAATAATCTGGGACCATTAATATGGTTAAAGCCAAACTGTTTGAAGTTCAGATGCAGCATGGTACTCTTTCTACTACTATGTTTAGTTTATAAATACATAGTTTATAAAGAAAAGAATTTTTTTTAGACAATACAGAAATCAAAACGAATAGTTCGAGTTTTTTTCGATATAAAACACTCATATCGATAAAATGATTTGAGCCTTTTTACAATGCCGAATTGATGACCTATGTATAAAGTCAGAAGAATTCCTTGGATTTGAAAGAAAAAAAAAGAAACAACTTTGCTGACAATTACAATATTAAACATTAGAAATTTTCTATTAATTATTCTATATTATAAAAAAATATATATTTGATTTGATATATTTCTATATTTGGGATATTTTTGTCAGAAGAATCCTCCGAATATTTTAGTCTTTGATTATAATTATTGATCAGTTTCAATATGAATATTGTGAAATATGAGCAGAGATCAATATTTTGAAATACAAATAGATAAAAGAGGGGGAGGGTAGGCTCATTACGTGAAAAATATATAAAGTATTTGTATATATATGGGAATGAATTCTCTCTCAATTAAGTAATTGAGCATGAGAGCCAAATGAATCGAAAGATTCATGTTTGGTTCGGGAAGGGATCATGGAATTTTTGAAATGAAAATGAATGGAAAGATAATCTACTTTCATTAAGTGATTTATTAGATAATCGAAAACAGAAGATCTTGAATACTATTCGAAATTCAGAAGAATTGCGAAGAGGGGCTGTTGAACAGCTGGAAAAAGCCCAGGCCCGCTTACGGAAAGTGGAAATGGAGGCAGATCAGTTTCGAGTAAATGGATATTCTGAGATAGAACGAGAAAAATTGAATTTGATTAATTCAACCTATAGAATTTTGGAACAATTAGAAAATTACAAAAACGAAACCATTCTTTTTGAACAAGAAAGAGCGATTAATCAAGTCCGGCAACGGGTTTTCCAACAAGTTTTACAAGGAGCTCTAGGAACTCTGAATAGTTGTTTGAACAATGAATTACATTTACGTACAATTAGTGCTAATATTGCTATGTTTGGGGTAATGAAAGAACTAACTGATTAGCCCTTTTTTGCTACTTTCCTATAACTAACTATAGGCATTATTTTTTTTGCTTCCAAAAAAGAATTCAAAAATACTCATGGTACCCCTTAGAGCTGACGAAATTAGTAATATTATCCGTGAACGTATTGAGCAATATACTAGAGAAGTAAAGATTGTAAATACAGGTACCGTCCTTCAAGTGGGCGACGGCATTGCTCGTATTTATGGTCTTGATGAAGTAATGGCGGGCGAATTAGTAGAATTTGAAGAGGGTACAATAGG